CTATTTCTTAAAAAAAAAAAAAAAAAAAAATAAAGAATCATAATAATGTGCAGCTGGTTGGATCCAACCTATTCTTGAAATATACAACTCGCACACACTCCCTTTCCAAAAAAAATCAATACACCAAGCACTATACTTAGATTTATTAGATTTGTTGCTAAAATATCAGTATTAAACCCGAAACTTCCGGCGGATGGCCAATAGCCCAAGGAAACGAAAAAATCGGTTATATTTTTCATATACTCTCCTCTTTCTTATAGATAAGACTAACAAAGAACATAGTTCTTTTTGTATCACCTCACTCGCCTCGCCCTGATCGATTTCTTTTTATTAATTTATTTTTTTATGGGAATAGATTAAATAATTTAGTAATTTATAATTTATTTAAAATTTCTTATTCTTTTAAGTTCTCCATAAAAAGATTAGGTCTCATACCAACACCAATTGCGAAATATTTCGTTTCTTTAAACGTTTCGTTTCCTAGTAAAAATAAAAAGGTTTCTGTTGTACTAAGGGTGGAAATGGGAAGGAAGAAAGCGAACGGATCCGTGAATTCTTCATCCTCAAATCTAAAATAAGCCCTTTCCGGGGTATTGTCTCATAAATAATTATAAAAGTGTTGATATAATTAGAAGAAGCAAACGGCAAGTCCGAGTTAATAAACCAAACTAAGAAAGAAACGTATAACGTACGTTTTCACATTTCTAATTTTAGGATTAAATTAAACAAAAGGATTTGCGAATAAAAGTGCTAATGCCACGACTAGTCCGTAAATTGTTAAAGCTTCCATAAAAGCTAGACTTAGCAATAAAGTACCTCGTATTTTACCTTCCGCTTCTGGTTGTCTCGCAATACCCTCGACAGCTTGGCCCGCAGCAGTACCTTGGCCAACTCCAGGTCCAATGGAAGCAAGCCCTACGGCCAATCCAGCAGCAATAACGGAAGCGGCAGAAACCAGTGGATTCATAGTAAGTTCCTCGTACAAAAAAAAAAATGGTTAATGATATTAATGATACAATATCAATATAGTTATAGTAATAATAAATACTATAGTATTATAGTATAGTAATACTATAAATATATAAATAGATATTAATAATATATTAGAAAAGAAATAGGAATAAATAAAATATAAAAATATATAAATAAAATTCTATAATTTATTCTATAATTTATATAGTCCATTTATCTAGTCCATAAGGATAATCCCTATATAACTAGTAACTAGTAAATATCTAATATCACATATACATTTGTTTCTTCCATAATGTAAACCGTTTGCATTTTATTTTTATATTGAATTGGATTTGAGAATCATTTTTCGAAATATATGTAAGGGCCAGACATTACATATATCTAGTTTTACTAGACCCCCTAACCCATTTTTCCAATTCCGTAATATCGTCTATCTTCCCTCCTACGAGATTGGGTCGTTTATACATATGTATTTGTATCTATATATGTTTATGTATTATGTTGTCCAACCAAGTGCGTATTTGGAACCATGCATGAATTCGATTAAGTTAAAAAAAGCCTTAAAAAAAAGCTAATCAATGATGACCCTCCATGGATTCACCTATATAAGCCGCGGCTAAAGTTGCAAAAATAAGAGCTTGAATACCGCTTGTAAATAAACCAAGAAACATAACGGGGATAGGAACTACTGAAGGTACTAAAGAAACAAGAACAACAACTACTAATTCATCAGCCAATATATTCCCGAAAAGTCGAAAACTAAGAGATAAAGGTTTTGTAAAATCTTCTAGGATGTTAATTGGTAAAAGTATTGGAGTTGGTTGGATGTATTTCCCAAAATACCCCAATCCTTTTTTGGTAAGACCCGCATAAAAATATGCCACTGACGTGGGTAAAGCTAAAGCAACAGTAGTATTTATATCATTCGTGGGCGCAGCTAACTCCCCATGAGGTAACTGTATAAGTTTCCAAGGTAAAAGAGCACCCGACCAGTTAGAAACAAAAATAAATAGGAACATAGTTCCAATAAAGGGAACCCAGGGGCCATATTCTTCTCCAATCTGAGTTTTACTCAAGTCTCGAATAAATTCAAGGACATATTCGAAGAAATTCTGACCGTCGGTCGGAATTGTTTGTGGATTCCGAACTGCTATGATGACTGAACCTAATAAGATAGCAATTACGACCCAAGAAGTGATAAGTACTTGGGCATGGATTTGTAAACCTCCTATTTGCCAATATAAATGTTGGCCTACTTCTACACCCGATATATCGTATAACCCATTGAGTGTTTTAATGGAACATGGTATAGCATTCATATTTTCCTCTGATATAAATCGAACTTAAAAATTGATTTTGATTGAACCATTTTATTTCTTTCTCAACTCACCAACATTAATCCTTAATACAAATCGAATTTAGGATACTCAAAATCATATAATCATAATCTTTATTTTGATCTCTTTTTATTTAATCTCTTTTTGAAGTTCAAGAAATAGTAACCGATCCAATAAATCTATCGAGTTCGCAAACAATGAATTAATTTTATTATTCTTAATCATAATCAACGATTTCTTATATAGCTAGAATGACCCTCGCAAATTGCGAATACTAATTTATTAAGAATGAATCGAATTGAAGCTATAGCATCATCGTTGGCTGGAATTGAAATATCTGCGAGATCCGGATCACAATTTGTATCAATTAAACAAATAGTAGGAATCCCTAAAATGACACATTCTCGAAGAGCCGTATATTCTTCTTGCTGATCAACGATGATTACAATATCGGGTAACCCCGTCATATATTTGATCCCACCCAAATATGTTTGCAAGGTAGATAATTTTCTCTTCAACATTGCTGCATCTCTTTTGGAAAGACGGTTGAGTTTCCCCATTTTTTGTTCTACTATTAAGTCCCTGAACTTATGAAGTCTCGTTTCCGTAGTGGACCAGTTCGTTAACATACCACCAAGCCACTTTTTATTAACATAATGACACCGAGCCCCTATTGCAGCTGATGCTACTAAATCCGCTACTTTATTTTTAGTACCAACGATTAAAAAGGTTTTTCCACTACTTGCTGCATTAAAAACTAAATCGCAGGCTTCTGATAAAAAACGAGCAGTTCTCGTAAGATTTATAATATGAATACCTTTACGTTTTGCAGAGATGTAAGGAGCCATTCTAGGATTCCATTTTCTAGTACCATGACCAAAATGCACTCCCGCTTTCATCATTTCTCCTAAATCGATGTTCCAGTATCTTTTTGTCATTTTTTCCGCATTTCCCCACACTTCCTCTTTTTTTTTTTACAAAGAGACAAGGTACTCTGAAATAAATAATTGTTCCGACGGAACCTTCTTTCTACCGTGGATTGACCGTTGATATACGGCCCAAACCATTAATTTCTTTTAATTACTTATTATTATTTTTTTTTTTTTTACTAAATTAATATTCATAATCGTACCAACCCAACCAGAAAATTAAAGTAAAAAGAATGAATCTCTTCTTAAAAATCATTAAATTGCGTAAATGGTTGTTGTGATGTCCCATGAAAATTGTTTGGAGCACAAGAACAAAAAAATTCTCTATGGTATAACAAAATATCTCTCATTTCCAACTTGAATAAATTTTTCCTTTTTATTTCCAAATAAACATTTTTGTCTTCCCTTGAATGGTGCACTAATTTTTTGAATCCAGTACCAACAGGAATAAGCCCCCCCAAAACAACGTTCTCTTTCAGTCCTTTCAACCAATCAATACGACCTCGTAAAGCGGCTTTTGCTAAAACTCGAGCGGTTTCTTGAAAACTCGCTTCGGATATGAAACTTTGAGTATTCAGGGATGCCCTCGTTATTCCCAATAAAATTGCCCGATAATTGATCGCTTCGTCTAAAGCACGTCCCGCTCGTTCCGCTCGCAACATTCCTATTAATTCTCCGGGTGAAAAAACATTAGACATTCCATCTTCTGAAACCAACACTTTTGATGTTATTTGACGTACAATGATCTCTATATGCCTGTTATGTATCTGTACCCCCTGAGATCGATAAACCTTTTGAATTTTATTAACCAAAGAAATACGACTTTGGGCTATGGTTAGCTCAGCTCCAATCAAGAATCCCCAGGGGATTCCAAGAATTCTTGGTATACGTTCGTTCCAACTTTCAACTCTCTTTTCGAGGTTCATCGATATTGAATCAATTGAACGCACTTCTAAGACCTGTTCCACTTTTGGAAGACCCTGCGTTATGTCACCAGATCTTGATTTTTCGTATATAAATGTAACTAGTGTCTTTCCTTCATAAAGGATTTCTCCATAATGACCATGAACTGTTGTTCCTGGGGTAGCCAAATAGGGCTTAGCCGATCTTATAACTAAGGCATCAACATGAACAATTAAAATTTGACCAGATTTTTTTATGTGTGGTCCGTATTTAAATAGACATGCATTTTCACAAATAAATTGCCCAAGGCAAATTATTATGGAGGTCTCTTCACCAGAATCATGATGGAGAAAACACCAATTTAAATGGAATGGATTCAAAATTATATTACTGCATGGATCGAGATTATAAATTCTCCCATTTTCATCCATTAAACAATATTTAAGTACTTTAAAAGTCTGTTTAAAATTGTCAAGTAGCAAATATTTCTTTAACGATAGATGATTATGAGTTAATAAATGGTAAGATGAATAAAAATTCGCTATTTTAGGTACAATAGTACCTAAGGGACCTAACAAATACCTAATTGGGATTAGGGGATCCAATTCTTTTATCGCATTGTTATATTTCGAACCGTTGAATGGACTAATTCGAAAACAGTTGGATGATGACAAAATTATCAAAGATTGGCATTCCTTATTTCGATTCAAGAACGTACCAATAGTTCCTTGCTGTTGGGTAACTAATTGAAACTTCGCCTTGTAATGAAAGGGATTGATATTGGCGCGATTTAATCTCTTATTGGGAATCAATCTCGAATCTGTTATATTATATCTATATCTTTTTCCACTATATG